GTCATTATAGCTTAAACAACTAAAGCATGGCACTGAAGATGCCAAGACGAATACTAACATTATCCCAATAACACAAAGATTTGGTCCTAATCTTAATGTTACTTTTTACTAGACATACACATGTGAGTATCTGCACACCAGTGAAAATGCCCTAAAAGTCATATTTAATTAGACGAAGGAGCCGGTATCAGGCACACCTTGATTTAGCCCAAGACACCTTGCTCTGCCACACCCCCACGGGTATACAACAGTGATTAACCTTAAGCAATAAGCACAAGCTTGACTTAGTTATAGTAACCTCGAATAAGAGCCGGTAAACCTTGTGCCAGCCACCGNGGTTATACAAGGGGCCCAAAGAAACAACAAAACGGCGTAAAATGTGGCTAAACTAATCACATTAAAAATTAAAGCCAACCTACCTACGAAATTGTCATACATAAAGTATTAATAAGCCCAATACAAAAATAGCTTTAAACCATTAACTGACAGACTGAACCCACGATAGTCAAGGAACAAACTGGGATTAGATACCCCACTATGCTTGACCCTAAACCTTGATATTTAAAATACAAAAATATCCGCCAGAAAACTACGAGCAAAACGCTTAAAACTCTAAGGACTTGGCGGTACCTCACACCCACCTAGAGGAGCCTGTTCTATAATCGATACTCCACGCTAAACCTCATCACTTCTCGCCACCCAGCCTATATACCACCGTCTAAGCTTACCTCATGAGAATCAAAAAGTTAGCACAACAGTCTAAATAACTAAAAAGTCAGGTCAAGGTGTAGCCAATGGAGTGGAAGAAATGGGCTACATTTTCTATAATAGAAATCAAACCACAGAATTGCGCTATGAAACACAGCCTAAACAAGCAGGATTTAGAAGTAAACTGAGAACAGAGAGCTCAATTAAAACCGGACCTGAGGTGCGCACACACCGCCCGTCACCCCCATCGACAAAAGACAAAAAGGTAAATAAACAACAACACTACAACAGATGGGGCAAGTCGTAACAAGGTAAGTATACCGGAAGGTGTACTTGGAACACAAAATATAGCTTAATACAAAGCATTCAGCCTACACCTGAAAAATACCCACTAAACAAGGGTTATTTTGAGCAAGACATTTAGCCCAACCAACAAGAAACCAAACAAAACACTACCACCAACTTCAATATAAAACTAAAACATTTTATAATTCAAGTATAGGCGATAGAAAGAAAAACTGGAGCAATAAAAATAGTACCGCAAGGGAAAAATGAAAAATATGAAACATATTAAAGCACAAAACAGCAAAGATTAATCCTTGTACCTTCTGCATCATGATTTAGTCAGCACACATAGGCAAAAAGAATTAAAGTCTAACCCCCCGAAACTAAGTGAGCTACTTAAGGGCAGCCTATATTACACAAAGCTACATTCATCTCTGTGGCAAAAGAGTGAAAAGACCCTTAAGTAGAGGTGAAAAGCCTAACGAACTTAGTGATAGCTGGTTACTTAGTAAAAGAGTCTAAGCTCTACCCTAAATTTTCTAAAAATGACAAAAAACATTACACGAAAAATTTAGGAGCTATTCAATTAGGGTACAGCCAAATTGAAACAGGACACAACCTTAAATGAAGGGCAAACCAATTTTATTTATCCGTGGGCTTTAAAGCAGCGACCACAAGGCAGCGTCAAGCTCCCATACCAATATAACATCATCTTCCTCAACACTTTAGTTATCTCCATATATGGAGGAACCATGCTAAATGAGTACAGAGGCAACTTCTCTTCCCGCAAGCTTAATCAGATCAGATACTTTTCTGATTATTACAGGAAATATAAAACCAACAAAACTAAACAAAACATATAACATTTACTGTCAACCCAACACAGGCGCGTAAACCAGAAAGATTAAAATCAGTGAAAGGAACTAGGCAAACCAGGGACCCGACTGTTACCAAAAACATAGCCCTTAGCATATACCAGTATTAAGGGTGATGCCTGCCCAGTGACACTGTTCAACGGCCGCGGTATCCTAACCGTGCAAAGGTAGCGTAATCACTTGTCTTTTAAATAAAGACCAGTATGAAAGGCTAAACGAGGCCCCAACTGTCTCTCACAGATAATCAGTGAAATTGATCTCCTCGTGAAAAAGCGAGAATACAACTATAAGACGAGAAGACCCTGTGGAACTTAAAATAATGACCAATCAGCAAAACCACTTACACCTACGGGCATAAACACAAACTGCGCTTGGTATACATTTTCGGTTGGGGCGACCTCGGAGTAAAACAAAACCTCCGAAAAAAGAACATAACCCTATATACCTAGACGAACAACCCAAAGTGCTCACAGCAAAATGATCCAATATATTTGATCAACGAACCAAGCTACCCCAGGGATAACAGCGCAATCCCACTATAGAGTCCTTATCAACAGTGGAGTTTACGACCTCGATGTTGGATCAGGACATCCTAATGGTGCAGCAGCTATTAAGGGTTCGTTTGTTCAACGATTAACAGTCCTACGTGATCTGAGTTCAGACCGGAGAAATCCAGGTCGGTTTCTATCTATATTTAAATCTTTTCCAGTACGAAAGGACCGAAAAGATGAGGCCAACATTATATACGAGCCTTAACTTTATATTAGTGAAATCAACTTAACTAATAATAAAAATAATTACCCACATCAAAACCCAAAACAAGGGTTTATTGGGGTGGCAGAGCCAGGAAGAATTGCAAAAGACCTAAACCCTTTAACCAGGGGTTCAATTCCCCTCCCCAATTAATGCCTATGCTACTATCAAACCTCATCTCACCCCTAATATATATAATCCCAATTCTCATCGCCGTAGCCTTCTTTACCTTAATCGAACGAAAAGTACTAGGATACATACAACTACGAAAAGGCCCAAACATCATTGGACCTTATGGACTCCTACAACCTATTGCCGACGGCATAAAATTATTCATCAAAGAACCTATCTATCCGATAAACTCATCACCTATTTTATTTATACTTGCCCCAACACTAGCACTACTTTTAGCCCTATCAGTTTGATTACCACTACCAATACCATTTTCACTAGCCGACCTTAATCTCGGACTCCTATTTCTAATCGCAATATCCAGCTTCACAGCTTACTCCATCCTATGATCAGGCTGAGCCTCAAACTCTAAATATGCCTTAATAGGAGCTCTACGAGCAGTTGCCCAAACAATCTCATATGAAGTAACCCTAGGAATTATCTTACTCTCACTAACCCTATTTTCAGGTGGATTCAACATACAAACTTTTAATACAACACAAGAACCACTATCCTTAATTTTATTATCATGGCCATTAACAATAATATGATATATCTCAACCCTAGCAGAAACAAACCGATCACCATTCGACCTAACAGAAGGAGAATCAGAACTAGTATCAGGTTTTAACGTCGAATATGCCGCAGGACCATTCGCACTCCTATTTCTAGCCGAATATGCCAACATTATCATAATAAACGTACTCACTGTTACTATCTTCCTTATTCCCCTATACCAACACTCACCAGAACTACTCACCACACTCATAATCATAAAAACAATATTACTATCATCGGATTTCCTATGAGTACGGGCTTCATATCCACGATTCCGATATGACCAACTAATACATCTCCTATGAAAAAATTTCCTTCCAATTACCCTATCCATATGCCTATTACATATATCAATACTAACTTCCACATCAGGACTGCCACCAATAATCTAGGGATACGTGCCTGAAATTTAAGGGCTACCTTGATAGGGTATACTATAGAGGTTTAAACCCTCTCGTTTCCTTAGAAAAACAGGACTCGAACCTGCACCAAAGAGATCAAAACTCTCCATACTTCCATTATACTAAACTCTAGTAAAGTCAGCTAACTAAGCTTTTGGGCCCATACCCCAAAAATGTTGGTTTAAACCCCTCCTCTACTAATGAATCCACATGCGAACATAATCATTATTTTTAGCCTAATCTTAGGCCCAATCATCACAATCTCCAGCAACCACTGAATTACAGCCTGAATGGGGTTAGAAATGAACATATTTGCAATCATCCCAATAATTACTAAAAAACACCACCCACGAGCAACCGAAGCTGCAATCAAATACTTCCTCACACAAACAGTTGCATCATCATTGCTCTTATTTTCAATTATCAACAACACCTGAGACCTAGGACAACTCAATATAGCACAAACATCAGACACTATATCCAGCATACTTATAACAATTGCACTAGCCACAAAACTAGGACTAGCCCCATTCCACTTTTGACTACCAGAAACCCTACAAGGAACTACCACAATAGTAGCCCTAATTTTAACAACCTGACAAAAATTAGCCCCACTATCCATCCTAATCATAATCCACCAATTATTTAATACACCACTACTAATAACAATAAGCCTCCTATCTATTTGCATAGGAGGATGAGGTGGGCTAAACCAAACCCAACTACGCAAGATCATAGCATTCTCCTCAATCGCCCACCTAGGCTGATTAACAATAATCCTAACCATATCTACTAAACTAGCCCTATTAACATTCTACACATACATCATTATAACCTCAACAACCTTTATTATTATTGACCAACTGAAAACAAACAATATATCATCAATAATAACATCATGAACAAAACTACCACTAATAAATGTCATAATAATATTAAACCTAATATCCCTAGCAGGGATGCCACCACTAACAGGATTTATACCAAAATTACTAATCTTACAAGAAATACAACAAGCACATACAATTCTAGCAACAATAGCATCAATTTTCTCATTACTAAGCCTATTCTTCTACTTACGCATCTCATACTTCTCAACAATTACTCTGCCACCAAATACAAACAACTATCACCAACAATGACGCCATAAAATCAAACAAAAACCATACCTAGCATACTTAACTGTAATCTCAACCATAATTATACCAATCACCCCAACACTAATCGAATTAATATAGAGAACTTAGGATAAAAATCTAAAACCAGGGGCCTTCAACCCCCCAAATAAGAGTTAATAAACCTCTTAGTTTCTGCTATAAGACCTACAAGACTTTATCTTATACCTACTGAATGCAACTCAGACACTCTAATTAAGCTAAGGCCTTACTAGACAAGTGGGCCTCGATCCCACAACAACTTAGTTAACAGCTAAACACTCAATCCAGCGAGCTTTCGTCTAATAAATATTTCCCAAAAAATAAAGGGAAATATTAAGGCCAAAATACTAACTAAGTATATTTCCAAATTTGCAATTTGATGTGAACTTCACTATGAGGCCTGATAAGAAGAGGATTTTTAACCTCCTTCAAAAGGTTTACAGCCTGACGCCTAATTCAGCCATCTTACCAGTGATTCTAACCCGTTGATTATTTTCCACTAATCACAAAGACATCGGCACCCTATACCTAATTTTTGGGGCTTGAGCAGGCATAGTGGGCACAGCCCTAAGTCTGCTTATTCGAGCAGAACTAAGCCAACCTGGTACCCTACTAGGAGACGACCAAATTTACAACGTAGTTGTAACAGCACATGCTTTCATTATAATCTTTTTCATAGTTATACCAGTAATAATCGGAGGTTTTGGAAACTGATTAGTTCCCCTTATAATTGGTGCCCCAGACATAGCCTTCCCCCGAATAAACAACATAAGTTTCTGACTTCTACCACCATCATTACTACTACTACTAGCTTCATCAGGTATTGAAACCGGGGCAGGCACAGGTTGAACAGTATACCCACCATTAGCTAGCAATCTAGCCCACGCTGGCGCATCAGTAGACCTAACTATTTTTTCATTACATCTAGCAGGAATCTCATCGATTCTAGGTGCTATCAACTTTATTACAACCGCAATTAACATAAAATCCCCAACAGTATCCCAATATCAAACACCATTATTCGTATGATCTGTCATAATCACCGCAGTACTACTTCTACTATCCCTACCAGTCCTAGCCGCTGGTATCACAATACTACTTACAGATCGAAACCTAAACACTACATTCTTTGACCCATCAGGGGGAGGAGATCCAATCCTATATCAGCACCTATTCTGATTCTTTGGCCACCCAGAAGTGTATATCCTTATCCTACCAGGATTCGGAATAATCTCACATGTCGTAACTTATTATGCCAACAAAAAAGAACCATTCGGTTATATGGGCATGGTCTGAGCAATAATATCAATCGGATTCTTAGGCTTCATCGTCTGAGCCCACCACATATTCACTGTTGGGTTAGACGTGGACACACGAGCTTATTTTACATCTGCCACAATAATCATGGCCATCCCAACAGGAGTTAAAGTATTCAGCTGGCTAGCTACTCTCCATGGCGGACTAATCAAGTGAGATGCAGCTATACTATGAGCTCTAGGCTTCATTTTCTTATTCACAATCGGCGGTCTCACAGGCATTGTACTCGCCAATTCATCACTAGACATTGTATTACACGATACATACTATGTAGTAGCCCACTTCCACTACGTACTATCAATGGGTGCCGTATTCGCAATCATAGCAGGTTTTACACATTGATTCCCACTTTTCTCAGGTTACTCCTTACACAGTACTTGAACAAAAATGCACTTTGGAGTAATATTCTTAGGGGTAAATATAACCTTCTTCCCACAGCATTTCCTAGGACTAGCCGGAATACCACGACGTTACTCAGACTATCCAGATGCCTATACTCTTTGAAATACAATCTCATCTATTGGCTCACTAATCTCCCTAATCGCAGTAATTATAATAATATTTATTATCTGAGAAGCTTTCTCATCAAAACGAAAAGTCTTAACACTTGAACTCTCAACAACTAACGTAGAATGACTACATGGATGTCCACCACCATACCACACCTATGAAGAACCAGCCCACGTGTAAACAAACACAAGAAAGAAGGGATTCGAACCCCCTTAAATCAGTTTCAAGCCAACTGCATAACCACCATGCTCCTTTCTTAAGCCGTTAGTAAATACATTACATAACCTTGTCAAGGTTAAATTATAGACTAAAACCCTTTACGACTTAATGGCCCACCCATCACAATTAGGCTTCCAAGATGCAATCTCACCCATTATAGAAGAATTACTACACTTCCATGATCACACACTAATAATTGTCTTTCTAATCAGCACCATAGTACTATATACTATTACATTAATACTAACAACAAAATTAACACATACAAACACAATAGATGCACAAGAAGTAGAAATAATCTGAACCATCCTACCAGCTATCGTCCTTATCACTATTGCACTTCCCTCACTACGCGTTCTTTACCTAATAGACGAAATTAACAGCCCATATATAACAGTCAAAGCTATTGGCCACCAATGATACTGATCCTACGAATATACAGATTATGAAAATCTAGAATTCGACTCATATATAATCCCCACCCAAGAATTATCAAACGGACACTTCCGGCTACTAGAAGTGGACCACCGCATGGTAATTCCAATAGACTCCCCAATCCGAATACTAATTACTTCAGAAGATGTCCTACACTCATGAGCAATACCCTCTATAGGGGTAAAAACAGACGCAATCCCTGGACGACTTAATCAAACAACATTTACCATAACACGCCCAGGAATCTTTTATGGACAATGCTCCGAAATCTGCGGAGCCAACCACAGTTTTATGCCCATCGTAGTAGAATCTGTACCCTTAAAACACTTTCGAAAATGATCTTCTATAATGTTAACATAAACACTACAGAAGCTAATATTGGATAGCACTAGCCTTTTAAGCTAGGAAAGAGAGACACCCAACCTCTCCTTAGTGAAATGCCACAATTAAACCCTAATCCATGATTATTCACTCTTCTAATCACTTGACTCGCTTTCACATTAATCTACCAACCAAAAACCCTATCGTACCTCCAAACAAATAATAACACTTATACCCACAAATGCTTAAACACTAACTCTTGAAACTGACCATGAACCTAACACTCTTCGACCAATTCTTAAGCCCACAAATACTAGGACTCTCACTAATAACACTAGCCACCACCATACCTTCAATAACATGACCTACCCAAAACAATCGATGACTTAACAACCGCCTTTCAACCCTACAATCATGAACAACCCATATAATTACAAAACAACTAATACTACCAATCAGTAAACCTGGACATAAATGATCTGTTATACTAGTATCATTAATGATTTTCCTACTAACTATTAATCTATTAGGCCTACTACCATATACATTCACACCAACTACACAACTATCAATAAATATAGCATTAGCTGTACCCCTATGACTAAGCACCGTACTTACAGGATTACGCAATCAACCAACAAAATCACTAGGACATCTACTACCAGAAGGAACACCCACCCTTCTCATTCCAACCTTAATTATCATTGAAACTATTAGCCTATTAATCCGACCTTTAGCCCTAGGCGTACGCCTAACAGCCAACCTAACAGCTGGACATCTATTAATCCAATTAATCTCAACAGCTACAATTACTATAATATCCTTATCTACAGCACTTTCCATCCTAACCATAACAATTTTATTATTATTAACAACATTAGAATTAGCCGTCGCTATAATTCAAGCATACGTCTTTGTCCTACTGCTAAGCCTCTACTTACAAGAAAATACATAAATGGCCCACCAAACACACGCCTATCATATAGTAGACCCAAGTCCTTGACCACTCACAGGAGCAACAGCCGCACTCCTACTAACCTCCGGCCTTGCCATATGGTTTCACTACAACTCAATAACTCTTATAATCATAGGCCTGGCAACACTAATCATAACAATATTTCAATGATGACGAGACATTGTACGAGAAAGCACCTTCCAAGGCCATCACACAACCCCTGTACAAAAAGGCCTTCGAATAGGAATAATCCTATTTATCACTTCAGAAATTTTCTTCTTCATTGGATTCTTTTGAGCATTCTACCATTCCAGCCTCGCCCCAACCCCAGAACTAGGTGGTTGCTGACCACCAACCGGCATTAATCCACTAAACCCATTCGAAGTACCATTACTAAACACAGCCGTACTTCTAGCCTCAGGTGTAACAATCACCTGAACACACCACAGCCTAATAGCATCAAACCGAAAACAATCTATCCAAGCATTATCCACGACAATTATCCTAGGCCTATATTTCACAGCTCTCCAAGCAATAGAATATTATGAAGCCCCATTCACAATCGCCGACGGAATTTATGGGTCAACATTTTTTGTTGCAACCGGGTTCCATGGACTTCATGTAATCATTGGTTCAACCTTCCTAACAATCTGCTTAATACGACTAATCAAATTCCATTTTACTACCACCCACCACTTCGGATTCGAAGCCGCAGCATGATATTGACACTTCGTAGATGTAGTCTGACTATTCCTTTATATTTCAATTTACTGATGAGGATCATACCTTTCTAGTATATTAGTACAAACGACTTCCAATCGTTAAGTTCCAGCAACAACCCTGGAGAAAAGTAATGAACACTACAGTTTCAACCATCACCATCGCACTAGTACTTCCAACCCTATTAATCATCCTAAATAACCAACTGTCTACCACCAAACCAAACAAAGAAAAGCTCTCTCCATACGAATGTGGCTTCGATCCATTAAAAACAATACGCCTACCATTTTCAATCCGATTCTTCCTCAGTAGCCATTCTATTCCTACTTTTCGACTTAGAAATCGCACTCCTATTACCCCTACCATGAGCAATACAACTACCAACCCCCACAATAACAATAATATGAACACTTACTATTTTACTATTACTCACACTAGGCTTCGCCTACGAATGAACCCAAGGCGGACTTGAATGAGCAGAATAGATGGCTAATTTAACCAAAATAGTTAGTTTCGACCTAACCAATCATGATTTAAACACATGGCCACCTTATGACACCATCACACTTTAGCTACTCCATTGCATTTACCATTAGCATCACGGGCTTTGTACTACATCGAACCTCATTAATTTCAACTCTACTATGCTTAGAAACCATAATACTGTCTATATTCATCGCCCTTTCATTACATCCAATTCAACTACAAACCTCATCCTTTATAATTAATCCCCATGTTAATCTAGCACTCTCAGCATGCGAAGCTAGTCTCGGCCTATCCTTGCTAGTAGCCTCTTCACGAACTCATACTCCAAGCAACCTACAAAGCCTAAACTTACTACAATGCTAAAAATTCTATTACCAACAATCATATTAATTCCCACAGTAACAATATGTAAACCTACCAATCTATGATATACCTCACTAACCCATACTTTATTGATCTCACTACTAAGCCTAAAACTCCTAAATTACACCCAACAACCAGTAATAATCATATCTAACCCATACTTAGCAACAGACCAAATCTCTACCCCACTAATCATCCTAACATGCTGACTTACCCCATTAATAATCATCGCCAGTCAAAACCATATATCAACAGAACCTCTACCACGAAAACGAATCTTCACTATCACAATTGTCCTACTACAAACACTATTAATCATGACATTTTCCACAACTAATCTAATATTATTCTTCATTACATTTGAAGCTACCCTAGTCCCAACACTCATAATAATCACACGATGAGGCAACCAAATAGAACGGTTAAACGCAGGAACCTATTTCATACTATATACACTCATCGGATCTTTACCATTACTAGTCGCCCTATTATCTCTACACTCACATACCAGTTCACTATTTATACCGGTACTACAACTCAACCCCCCAACAATAACAAACACATGAACCAACTCAATATGATTACTAGCCGTACTAACTGCCTTCACTCAATCAATACCATTATACGGTTTACACCTATGACTACCAAAAGCACATGTCGAAGCCCCAATTGCAGGGTCAATAATTCTAGCCGCCATCCTATTAAAACTAGGAGGATATGGCATCATTCGAATTATATTAACCACTAACTTCATGTCAAAAACACTATATTACCCATTTATTATCCTAGGCTTATGAGGCATTATCATAACCAGCTTAATTTGCCTACGACAAACCGACCTAAAATCACTAATCGCATACTCATCTGTAAGCCATATAGGACTAATTACAGCTGCTACCCTAACACAAACAGAATGAGCCTACACAGGAACAATCATCCTAATAATTGCACATGGACTTACCTCTTCTATACTATTCTGCCTAGCAAACATAAACTACGAACGCATTCACAGCCGAACACTACTTATAGCTCAAAACATACAAACACTTCTACCATTAATAGGCACCTGATGACTACTAGCCAGCCTAACTAACATGGCCCTCCCACCATCAATCAACCTCATAGGGGAATTAACAATCATCACCTCAATATTCATTTGAAGCCCCCCAACAATTCTAATTACAGCTATCGGAACACTAATCACCGCTATATACACTCTCCACATATTCTCAACCACCCAATGAGGCCCACACCTAACACACATAAAATCCACATCACCCTCCCACACACGAGAACACCTAACTATTACTCTCCATATTCTACCATCCATCCTACTAATAACAAAACCCGAACCGATTTGAGGCTATTTCTACTGCTTATATAGTTTAAATCAACAAATTAGACTGTGGCTCTAAAAATAGAGGTTTAAACCCCCTTATAAACCGAGAAAGTAACAATAGAAACTGCTAATTCCTATTTCCTGAGATTGATTTCACAGCTTTCTCGCTTTCAAAGGATAGTAGTAATCCAATGGTTTTAGGAACCACAACCTCTCGGTGCAACTCCAAGTGAAAGTAATGACAACAATTTTTAACTCAACATTTCTACTAGGACTCACAATTCTCACATTCCCACTTATTAGCCCACCTTTAAATATAAAACCAAAAACAGCTGTAAAAACAGCATTCTTCATCACCATAATTCCATCAACCACGTTCATCTTCTCCAATACTGAACACATTATCACTAATTGGTCCTGAACAATAACCTCCACATTCACAGTATCAATGAGCTTCAAATTCGACCAATACTCAATCATATTTATCCCAGTAGCCTTATACGTCACCTGATCCATCTTAGAGTTCACCCAATGATACATAACCTCAGACCCTTGTATCACAAAATTCTTCAAATATCTATTGACCTTCCTAATTGCTATAATAACACTAGTCACCGCCAACAACATATTCCAATTCTTCATTGGATGAGAAGGGGTTGGAATCATATCCTTCATACTAATCGGCTGATGACATAGCCGATTAGAAGCCTGCTCATCAGCCCTGCAAGCCATCATCTACAACCGCACAGGCGATATCGGATTAATTCTGAGCATAGCCTGAATATCAATAAACCTAAACTCATGAGAACTACAACAAATCTTCTCCTACACCAACCCAACCCCACTATTACCCCTATTGAGCCTCATCCTTGCAGCAACTGGGAAATCAGCCCAATTTGGGCTCCACCCACGACTACCAGCAGCAATAGAAGGCCCCACTCCGGTCTCAGCCTTACTTCACTCCAGCACAATAGTTGTAGCAGGAATTTTCCTACTCATCCGAACCCACCCAATACTTTCCACAAATAACACAGCCCTCTCAGTATGCCTATGCATAGGGTTCATAACCACATTATTCACAGCTACGTGCGCCATCACTCAAAATGACATCAAAAAAATCATTGCCTTCTCCACATCCAGCCAGCTAGGCCTAATAATAGTAGCCATCGGACTAAACCAACCCCAACTCGCCTTCCTCCATATCTCCATACACGCCTTCTTCAAAGCAATATTATTCTTATGCGCAGGATCAATCATCCATAACCTAAACAATGAACAAGACATCCGAAAAATAGGAGGACTGCATAAACCCCTACCAATCACCTCCTCATGCCTTACAATTGGTACCCTAGCTTTATCAGGCATACCATTCCTAACAGGATTCTACTCAAAAGACATCATCATTGAAACCATGAACACATCCTATATAAACGCCTGAGCCCTGCTCCTAACATTAACTGCAACCTCCTTAACCGCAGCCTATAGCCTACGAATAACAATTTTAGTTCAAATAGGGCAACCACGATTCCAACCAATACCCACAATCAACGAAAATCACCCTACAACAATTAACCCAATTACCCGTTTAGCAATAGGAAGCATCATTGCAGGACTACTAATCTCATTAAATACAGCCCCAATAAAAACACCACAAATAACCATACCAAACCACATAAAAACATCAGCATTAACCATAACAATTCTAGGGTTAATCCTAGCTATAGAACTTATCACAATAACAAACAAAACTACAAAACCATCAAAACCCCACACCTTCTCAAACCTACTAATATACTTTAACATCCTAATCCACCGCATATCAACACTACTAAACCTAAAATTTAGCCAAAATACTGCAACACACCTAACAGAATTAATTTGGTACGGAAACATAGGCCCAAAATGACTAACAAAATCACAAACAAACCTTATTACAACAACATCAACACAGAAAGGGCTAATCAAATTTTACTTCACATCATTCCTTCTATCTATTACAATACTACTTACAATCTAATAGAACGAATCGCCCCACAAACTAAACCTCGAACTAAATCTAAAACAACAAACAACGTCAACAACAAACCCCAACCAACAACAAAAAACATTACACACCCATAATAATAAAACCATGATACCCCAACATAATCTACACGAAGATTATACAGCCCATCAGCATCTACAACAACATCCCCATATCCTTCTAAACTCCAAAAACCAAAACAAACAACCAACAAAACAACTGCTATTAAAAAATAACCAACAACATAAGCCACACTATCACCTCCTCGCCAAATCGAGGGGTAAAAATCCCCAGTAAGGGCTACAGAATAAGCAAACACAACCAATATACCACCTAAATAAATTAAAAACAACACCAATGAAATAAAAGACCCACCCATCCCTAATAATACCATACACCCAAATACCGCTCCAAAAACTAAACCAACTACCCCATAATAAGGAGAAGGGCCAGAAGATACACCCACAACCCAAAAAATGAAACAAATCTCAAATATAAACAAAATAAACACCATCATTCTTGCTTGGACTCCAACCAAGACTACTGGCTTGAAAAACCACCGTTGTATTCAACTACAAAAATCATAATGGCAACAAATCTACGAAAACATCACCCAATTATTAAAATCATCAACAACTCACTAATTGATCTCCCAACCCCATCTAACATCTCAACATGATGAAACTTCGGATCTTTACTGGGGGCCTGTCTATCCTTACAAATCACCACAGGACTATTTTTAGCTATACACTACTCACCAAATACTATAACAGCATTCTCCTCAATCTCCCACATCACCCGAGACGTACAATACGGCTGATTAATTCGAAACTTACATGCCAACGGAGCATCACTATTCTTCATCTGCATTTACTTACATATTGGACGAGGAATTTACTACGGCTCATATCTATACAAAGAAACCTGAAACATTGGTGTTATCCTGCTCCTATTAACAATAGCCACAGCATTCATAGGATACGTACTACCATGAGGACAAATATCCTTCTGAGGTGCTACCGTAATCACAAACCTATTATCTGCCATTCCATATGTAGGTAACACAATAGTACAATGAATTTGAGGTGGCTTCTCAGTAGATAATGCAACATTAAACCGATTCTTCACCTTCCACTTTCTACTCCCATTTTTAATCCTAGGTACAACAATAGTCCACCTCCTATTTCTACACGAAACTGGATCAAATAACCCAATTGGACTTAACTCGAACACAGATAAAATTCCATTCCACCCATACTTCTCGTACAAAGATATAATAGGATTCCTGCTAGCACTAACAATCCTACTCATAATCACAATGTTCTACCCAAACATACTTGGAGACCCAGACAACTTCTCACCAGCCAACCCACTATCTACACCGCCACACATCAAACCAGAATGATATTTCCTCTTTGCCTACGCTATCCTACGCTCCATCCCAAACAAACTAGGTGGAGTACTTGCCCTACTACTATCAATCCTAGTCCTATTTATACTACCTATATTACACACATCAAAACAACGAACCATAACATTCCGCCCAATAACCCAAACACTATTCTGATGTTTTACTGCCAACATTATTATCCTCACATGAATTGGTGGTCAACCAGTAGAAGACCCCTTCACCACCATTGGACAACTAGCCTCTATCCTTTACTTCACAATTCTACTCGTACTCATACCACTCTCCAGCCTAATCGAGAACAAAATACTCCATTAATACCAAACTCCTGTAGCTTAAAACGACTAAAGCATTGGTCTTGTAAACCAAAGAACGAAGACTCAAACTCTTCCAAGAGTACCACACAAAATCAAAAGAGAAGGCATTAACCCCCTTCCCCGGCCCCCAAAGCCGGAATTTTTAATTAAACTACCCTTTGTACGACTACCATAACTAATTTTACTATGTATATAGTACATTAATTTTTTTTCCGCTAGCATATCACCTATATTACTCTCCCATACTCTTACTAAATAAATACTACTATTTATCGTACATACAACTAAGCGATCACATAACACTAAGTAATAAGACATATAACTAATGATATAGGACATAAAGTGCAATCACCGTTCCAAACATGAATATCGCCACAGTACAGGTTAGTCTCTTGGTCTAGCAACTCCCGAGAAATAAGCATCCCCTGTTAGTAAGATACACCATTACCAGTTTCAGGCCCATTGATAGCTGGAGGACATAACTGAACTATTCTGGCATCTGGTTGTTTTTTCAGGCACATTAATTGTAGACGGTCATACGTTTATCTTTAAAAGGCCTATGGTTAATGTGTTCTATACATGTATTTAAGAACCAGACATTTACTGAACTGCAGGCATATAGTAGCTCTCTTTTTCTCTTTCTGTCTTCAGGCCCGCATAACTGATGTCTGCCGAGTCGGATGAGACTGTACATTCGTTCAAGTTGCTTGCTTGACATCATAACCAATAGTTGTTAATTAATTAATGCTAGATAGACATAAAATTTTCAATATTACCACGATAGTAATTTTACCCTACATACCAAACTACACCATCTATTTCAGGTTAAACCCCCCTACCCCCCACTAATACCTACTCATATAACCACTAATCCTCGTCAAACCCCAAAATCCGAGCAGACTATATTACTATGGTATTAGTTACGCGGGTGAAAAAACTAAAAACCCACAACACAAAACTTCAAATAACTTACGACAATGATCATACAAAACTATAACATAAGACTCTCAAGTGTGTATCGCATAATCATATATCATCATACATATGATATTATATATATATATATATATATATATATATATATATACATTTACCCAATAATCACTACCATAATATACATAATATTTTACCTTTATGTCTTGGACATCACAACATATAAAAACTTTTAT